CCGGAGTCAGAAGGGGATACTTTTTAAGTTGGAAAGTATTCTATCAGGGGAATTCTGTTAAATTCATTTTGTATTGTACAAAAAAGGAATTCCATTTTTGTATGTGCGCTTGGGAAACATAGAGTCCTCTATTCCATCGAAAAAGCGGATTCATTATCTCTTGGAATACTGACTATCGTGCTCCCAGCAATTATACCAATTTACATATGTCTTTCTACTACCAACCAGTACTAGTTGAATTAACTAAAATTCCCCTATTTTTTTGTTTAATGAGAATGGCGAAACGAAAAGGGAAAGAAAAAATAACCCCCTCGGGAATGAAATTTTTATTCCTGTTCCCTTGTTGACAGAAAAGGGAAAGATGATTGATGTACTTATTGAATCTGTCGGGACTGACGGGGCTCGAACCCGCAGCTTCCGCCTTGACAGGGCGGTGCTCTGACCAATTGAACTACAATCCCAGGGAAATAAAAAGAAGGGATCTAGCAAAAATTTTGATTCTTTTTATTCTTATTCCTACGTATCGGATATTTCTGAAGGACAGGGGGGTTATACCATCTCGGGGTATATTGGAGAATTGTTGGGCCGAGCTGGATTTGAACCAGCGTAGACATATTGCCAACGAATTTACAGTCCGTCCCCATTAACCGCTCGGGCATCGACCCAGACCCAAGAAGAGCCCATTGGGGGTTTATTCGTAATACATGATATAAAAAACTTCCCTTTGTAGTGTAGTACCCTACCCCCAGGGGAAGTCGAATCCCCGTTGCCTCCTTGAAAGAGAGATGTCCTAAACCACTAGACGATGGGGGCATATTTACCCAACATCCTACATCGTTACTCATTGTAAGAATAGGTTCTTAATATTGTCAATAAAGTCGACAGATTCAATAAGTACATCCATCATCTTTCCGTTTTTCATCATTTAAAATGAAAATTTCATACAAATTTTTGATTCATAATTCATTTTATATATTCTATATGTATATACAATAACGAATCAAATTAATAATTTATAAAATGAATATGAAAACAGTATTCTATTTTATTAATAATAGAAATTAATAAAAATATAATAATATTAATATTAATAAGGGCTATGATATATATATAGAAATAATACGGAAGGTAGGATTCTTTCGGGGAGTGGTGCGTCAGAAAATAAAAAGAAAAGGGGGCTCCCACTACGGAAATTAAGAAACAAAAAATAAGAGAAGAGGGATCAAGAAGTTCTCGAAAAATTTTTCTATTCCTATAAGAAGTTCGTTCGGGAACAAGTAGAATCTATTCATCACATTTTTCGATTAAATTTCTTGAATCTATATCTATGTCGAATAGATAGGTGTACATGTATCAATCAAACGAATTTTTTTTTGATCGGTTTTGAAACAATTCATTGCTAGACTTGCTAGATAAATCAATTTTATTATTCAAGAATAAGCCACTAGCCACTATGAAGGTACTGCATGGACTTATGTATATATACTTAAATATATAATGGATCCGTTTTATCCATAGAGTTACTAATTCAGTAATTGAATCAAAAGGGCCCTTTTAACTCAGCGGTAGAGTAACGCCGTGGTAAGGCGTAAGTCATCGGTTCAAATCCGATAAGGGGCTTTGGCTTTTTCATAAAACTACAGCCGTAGTATTCATATTTGAAGCAAGAATTGAGAAATTTTAAATAGAACAAATAGAACAAACAAAGTAAAAAGTAACCCGCGGTATAATAAAAAAATAGGTTATCATCCTACTAAATTAGAATTTATTAGAGTATAGGAGTTTAGTGAATAGGTATAAAGTTGAACATATAGGAGTTTATTTTTTCAGTAAATTCTAATTCAGTAGGATGATAAGTCGTCTCTGGAATCACCAAACTTTCCTTTTTTCCGTTTTGCTAATCAAATGCATTGTAAAGATTATAAATCAACAAAAGAAAAATTAAGTGGACCTGACCCATTGAATCATGACTATATCCGCTATTCTGATATTAAAATTCGATAGAGAGACAAAATTGGAACAAGTTAACCCCTTTTTCTTTTTTATTTTTTTGGCTCCGCAAGAATTTGTCGATATTTCCAATTCAATCTTATTGTTCCTAGATATTCCATAGGAAGAAATAGTTATTTCGTTCCTCCATAGATAAACTTTTATTCCAAGTCACAACATAAGAGCCCTTCTTTGATTACAGACTTTTATCTTTATCAAGGTTCATTTCTATCTAGATAAGATTTATAGTAAGATTTATCTATTTAGATGTATATCTATCAGATCGCAGCTTAATGTACCAAACATTTATATATTACTGTATCCGATATTTTTGTTCCGACCGCGTCGTGGAGAATGGATACGGGAAAAATACTTTTATTTCCAGTATCCTTCTTTTATTTTTTTTCATATTGTATTAAATTTAAAGAAAAAATAGGAAATTCAATCGTTTTAGAATTTTATAATTCTAACAGAAAAAGATAGAAAAAATTCCAAATGCTTTTTTCTTGCT